CAATAAAAAAGCACGTGATTTCAAATCTAAATATAAATTTTTTTGAATTAGTATAATCCTTCCTAAATCTTTGAAAAGAAATATATATTCAAATCAAAAAATTATAAGTGATTCAATAATATTACTAAGTTACTGTCAAAAAAATTATTTGTTTTTTTATTACTAATAAATAAAATTGTTATTTTATGCAGATACAGAAAAAGTGAATTATAATTCCGTATTACAATAATTTATATACATATATTAAGAATAGAACAAAGATTTACACGACAAAAAAATACTTAATATTAATTATATAATAAAAAAACTTTACCTAAAAAAAAATTATTTGAGTTTGATTATTTAGAATTATTAAGGAATTAATTTTAATTTTAATTGTGGAATTTAGTGATTGTCTTCCAGTACACTAAGTGAGCTTTTTTTTTGCAAAAAGTATTATTATAATCGATATTTTTTTTACATCTTAAGTGAAGAAATTTCATAATTTTTTTTTATAATATAATCTATCAGTATAGATTAATTAAACGAGCACTCTAGTACGGATTTCAAACGTTAAATAAAAAAATTTTTTAATAACAAAAAAAAAGTAAAAAAAAGTTGGGTTTTAAACTTTTGAATATCTTTTTTGTTTTGAAAATAATATATAATAAAATTTGAAAGAAAAAAATTACTCAATATGTAGTACGAAAGAATAGAATAATAAATGTCTTTGACATCCAATTATACCACTGAAAAACTTTTTTTTTCATTTTTGAATGGCAGTTCCAAAAAAACGTACTTCTATCTCGAAAAAGCGTATTCGTAAAAAATTTTGGAAAAGGAAGGGATATTGGACATCGTTGAAAGCTTTTTCGTTAGGGAAATCACTTTATACAGGTAATTCAAAAAGTTTTTTTGTACAACAAAATAAATAAAAAACACTAGAATTATTAGAATTAGCCTAACTTTAAAACAAATTTTTTATAATACATAAAAAAAATAGGAACTAAAAGAGGAAAAAAAATAATATATATAGATAAAAAAGAAAGGTTCCTTTTTTTTTAATTTCCAAAAAAGGGATTCTTATTTTCCCAATCACAAACTTGATGCAATAATAAAAAAAGATCTTGTATTTCCTCTTAAGGAGGAAATACAAGATCTTTAAGCGAAATCAATAGGTTCTTGAAATTAATTTAAGTAAAAATTTTTTCACTTTATACCTTTAGGAATTATTATTTCTATGAATTATTAAATTCTTTACTTGCAATCAAAGTTATAAAAGCACCTATCCAAAATAAGTGAATTTTAGATAATAAAAATAAATAATAATATATGATATGATTTTTAAGTGATCAAAAAATCTTATGTTTGTACAATATAAAAAGATGCATCAAAATATCTATTTTGATAATTATTTTTTTCTCTTGAGCAATTAGGCAAATCTTATTTTATTTAAAATTTATAAAGATTTTGGAGAAGTTTTCATTTTTAGAAAAAGTTTTTTTTTATTAATGGAACTGAGAAATTAAATTTAGAGTTTTGTCTTTGGGTTGAAGTCCCAACTACTTAAATTTAGTTACATTTTTCATTGTATTCTAGAAAAAAAAAATAGAAAGTACAAAAGGGTGAATTAAAATAAGAAAAAAAACTCAGATAAAAAAAGATCTTAATTGAATTAAAACCCAAAAAATCTATTTAAACTAATTTTAAATCATGAAATAAATTGTAAATTCCATTGAATTGGCTTTTTTATTTAAATTTTAATCTCGACGATTGAATAAAAACTTGTTAGTATTGTTTTGAACAAGTTGCCGCTATGGTGAAATTGGTAGACACGCTGCTCTTAGGAAGCAGTGCTAGAGCATCTCGGTTCGAGTCCGAGTAGCGGCATAAGATCTTATAAAAGAGATATTATAAGTTTTATAATAAAATTCATACCCGACTTCTTTTTCTAAAATCGGGTAAAACCTAGTATTAATTTTTAACAAATTTTTTATGATTTTTTCAATTTTAGAGCATATATTAACTCATATATCTTTTTCGGTCGTTTCAATTGTACTAACACTTTATTTTTTAACTTTTTTAGTTAATTTAGATGAAATCATAGGATTTTTTGATTCATCAGATAAAGGAATCATAATTACGTTTTTTGGTATAACAGGATTATTATTCACTCGTTGGATTTATTCAGGACATTTTCCATTAAGTAATTTATATGAATCATTAATTTTTCTTTCATGGGCTTTTTCAATTATTCATATGGTTTCCTATTTTAATAAAAAAAAAAAAAATCACTTAAATGCAATAACAGCGCCAAGTGCTATTTTTATTCAAGGTTTTGCTACTTCAGGTCTTTTAAACAAAATGCCTCAGTCTGCAATATTAGTACCAGCTCTCCAGTCCCAGTGGTTAATGATGCACGTAAGTATGATGATATTAGGCTATGGCGCTCTGTTATGCGGATCATTATTATCAATAGCTCTTCTAGTCATTACATTTCGCAAAGTCGGACCCATTTTTTGGAAAAAGAATATAAAAAAAAATTTTTTATTAAATGAATTATTTTCTTTTGATGTACTTTACTACATAAACGAAAGAAATTCTATTTTATTACAACAAAATATTAATTTTAGTTTTTCTAGAAATTATTATAGGTATCAATTGATTGAACAATTAGATTATTGGAGTTTTCGTATTATTAGTCTTGGATTTATCTTTTTAACCGTCGGCATTCTTTCAGGAGCTGTATGGGCTAATGAGACATGGGGTTCATATTGGAATTGGGATCCAAAAGAAACTTGGGCTTTTATTACTTGGACCATATTCGCAATTTATTTACATATTAAAACAAATAGGAATGTTAGGGGTATAAATTCTGCAATTGTGGCTTCGATAGGCTTTCTTTTAATTTGGATATGCTATTTTGGCGTCAATCTTTTAGGAATAGGTTTACATAGTTATGGTTCATTTACATCGAATTAAATAAAACATTAACAAAAAAATAAAGGAATAAAAAAAAAGAATAGCATCTATATATAACTTCATATAAGTTAAGAAATCTAATTTAGTTTTAGTAGTAAATCATCAAGAACCTTTTGAATCAAGTAGTACAATGATTCAAAAGGTTCTCACAATACAAAGACCAAAGACTTCTGATTACAATTAAATTTAATGCTTTTTTTTTTATTCCTGAAAACTATCCATAAAAATAATTAGATAAAATGGATTCGACCTTGTCACTTGCTAATGAGAGCACAAAATCAGGATAAATCCCAATACCAATTATGGGTATAAGAATAGCGATTGAAAGAAATAACTCTCGGGGTCCAGAATCAAAAAAAGAAAAGTTTTTGACATTAATTAACTTGTATCCATAGAACATTTGGCGTGACATAGATAATAAATATATAGGAGTTAATATCATTCCAATTGCCATTACAAAAATAATTAAAATTTTTGAAATTAATAAATATTTTTGGCTGGTAATTATTCCAAAAAAAACTATTAATTCTGCAACAAAACCACTCATGCCCGGTAATGCAAGGGAAGCCATCGATAAGATAGTGAACATTGTAAATATCTTTGGAATGGAGATTGCCATTCCACCCATTTCATCAAGATAAACAAGCCGAATTCTATCATAACTCGTTCCTGCCAAGAAAAAAAGTGCAGCGCCAATAAATCCATGAGAGATTATTTGTAAAATAGCTCCATTAAGTCCAGGATCCGTTATAGAACCAATACCTATAATTATAAAACCCATATGAGATACAGAAGAATAGGCTATTCTCTTTTTTAAATTACGTTGACCGGGAGATGTTGAAGCTGCATAAATTATTTGGATTGTACCGACTACCATCAACCAAGGAGAAAACATAGAATGGGCGTGAGGTAATAATTCCATATTGATTCGAACCAACCCATATGCTCCCATTTTTAATAAGATTCCAGCGAGAAGCATACAGGTACTGTAATGTGCCTCGCCGTGGGTGTCAGGTAACCAAGTATGTAAAGGTATAATCGGTGATTTGACGGCAAAAGCAATAAGAAATCCAAAATAAAAAAGTATTTCCAGTGTGACAGGATAGGATTGATTAGCTAATAGTTCTAAATTTAATGTTGGTTCGTTCGAACCATATAAACTTATACCTAAAACTCCTATTAATAAAAAAAGCGAACTTCCTGCAGTGTATAAAATAAATTTTGTAGCTGAATACAGACGTTTCTTTCCACCCCACATGGCTAAAAGTAGATAAACGGGAATTAATTCTAATTCCCACATTATGAAAAAAAGTAAAAGATCTCGAGAAGAAAATGATCCTATTTGACCACTGTACATTGCTAACATCAGGAAATGGAATAATCTGGAATCCCGAGTAACTGGAAAAGCCGCTAAAATAGCTAAAGTAGTAATAAATCCCGTCAGTAAAATAGTTCCTATAGAAAGTCCATCTATTCCCAGTCTCCAGTAAAAATCAAAAATTTTGATCCATTTATAATGTTCGGACAGTTGAATTAATGGATCGTCCATTTTAAAATTATAACAAAAAGCGTAGGTCGTTAGAAGAAGTTCTAAGATACAAATGCATATAGTATACCATTTATTTACTTTATTTCCCCTATGTGGGAGAAATAACATTAACGAACCGGCAGATATTGGAAAAACAACAATTATTGTTAACCAAGGAAAATCGTTCGTGGTAAAGACAAGATACACCAGGTCCAAAGAACGCGTACTCAAAAAAATATATAAATAAAAAATATAATTTAACTTTTTTGAGTACGAGTACTTGTCAATAAAATCAAAAAAAAAAAATAAAATGTATTTCAAATTTATTCAAATGAGGTTTTCGGTAACGTATCAATAAGCTAGACCCATGCTTCGAGTTGTTTCATGCCATAAATAAACTCGAACGCTCAAAAAATCCGTTGGACAGGCAGATTCACATCTCTTACAACCAACACAGTCCTCGGTTCTTGGAGCGGAAGCTATTTGCTTAGCTTTACATCCATCCCAAGGTATCATTTCTAATACGTCTGTAGGGCATGCTCGCACACATTGAGTACATCCTATACAGGTATCATAAATTTTTACTGAATGTGACATAGGATCTATAGTTTTTTGAATGTCATAAATTTTCAATCTAGTAAACTTCTAACTAAATGATATATTAAAATACTAGATGAAGCAATGATTTCCTTTAATAGAATTTTTGAAATGAATTCTGGCTCAATTGATAAAAAAAAGGGGCTAAAATACTTTGATTTCTTAGATTTTCACAAATATAATCTAGTAAGTCATAACCTATTATATATATATGCAAATTGCAACCTATAATTTTTTATTTATGCTACTTATTTAATAAGGTCGATTGGTTGATGCGAGTTGATTTTCTGTTACGATAAATTGACGAGACTATAGCTAATCCAATAGCTGCTTCAGCGGCTGCAATTGCTATAACAAAAATGCAGAAAATATCCCCTTTTAGTTGGGAATTATCAAAAAAATCAGAAAATGTTACGAAATTCATATTAACTGCATTGAGTATAAGTTCAAGACACATAAGAGCCCTAACCATATTTCGACTCGTGATCAATCCATAAAGACCAATCAAAAATAAATAGGCACTCAAAACAAGTACATGTTCGAGTATCATTCAGCAACTCCTTATCAATTTTGATTCATTTCAATATGAATAATAAAAAAAATTCACCGGATTCAATCAACTAGAATATAATAAAAAAGTACGAATAAAAACTATATTAGGGAAAAAAATTTTCAAATATATATCAAATATAAAAATTGATATTTAAAATATGAAATAGTATTCAATCAAATTTCATTAAATGAACGGAAAAAAATATCATAACCATAACATACACAAAGTTTTATTTGGTCTTTACTAATTAGATTAGAACTTTTTTATTGACGAGCCACAGAAATTGCACCTATCAAAGCAACTAAAAGAATTATTGAAATGAGTTCAAATGGAAGAAAAAAATCTGTTGATAAATGAATTCCTATTTGTTGACTATTACTTATTAAATCTTGCTCTAGAAGCTGGTTTAATCTTGTAGTCCAAATAACCCCGTACCATGACGTATCGAGAATAGTAGAAATTAATGAAAAAAGAATAGTTGTACAAACCAATGAAGTAATCCCATGCCCAACGGTCCACAGATTGAAATCTGTGGAATATTCTGAATCATTCATGAACATCACAGCAAATAGGATTAAAACATTTATGGCCCCCACGTAAATAAGGAGTTGTGCAGCAGCTACAAAATGGGAATTTGATAGAATATACAATAAAGATATACAAACAAGAACAAATCCTAAGGAAAAGGCTGAAAATATTGGGTTGGGAAGTAATACCACTCCCAGACCTCCTACTATAAGACCGGATCCCAGAAAAACTAAAAGAAAATCATGTATTGGTCCAGGCAAATCCATTATATTATAAAAAAAAGAAAAAAATAGAAATCCTTTACATGACCTTATTAATTTAACCGGGAATTTTTTTTTTTTTTTATGTTTCTAATAGAGTAAAATTAGAATCTAATGGATATGAATTGATGTAGATACAATTTTTAGACAGTTTCTCTTTTTTGATTCTAAAGTGTATTTTCAACCTATCTATTTCAAGAAAGTAATTACGAATATATTATATTAAAAGAATGATCCTTAATACTTAATATTATTATATAAATAATAATACAAGTTTTTAATTAAATTCTTTATATAATTCAACAATTTTGAATTCATTTTTTAATAAAATTAATGGGTTTACCCTTTTTTTGTTTGAGGTGAATTCAAAATTGTTCGAATAGTGTAATCGTCAATTACTGATATTGGTAAACGACCCAAAGCTATTTGATTATAATTCAATTCGTGACGATCATAAGTTGAAAATTCATATTCTTCAGTCATTGACAAACAATTTGTTGGACAATACTCAACACAATTACCACAAAATATACAAATTCCAAAATCAATACTGTAATTAAGCAATCGTTTTTTTCGAATATTAGTTTCCAATTTCCAATCAACAACAGGCAGATCTATAGGACATACTCGAACACATACTTCACAAGCAATGCATTTATCAAATTCGAAATGGATTCGACCGCGGAAACGTTCTGATGTTATTAATTTTTCATAGGGATATTGAATAGTTACAGGTAAACGATTTGTGTGGGATAAGGTAATCATGAAACCTTGACCAATATACCTTGCAGCTCGTAGGGTTTGTTGACCATAATTAATGAACCCGGTTATCATAGGAAGCATATTGTAATTATCTATGAATAATTTTATCTTTGTTTCTTTCTCTTGTTTAAAACAAGTAATGAATATGTTGGATTCATTTTAAATTTAGAGTGAAAAGAGTTGGAAAGAAGTTGTTAATAATAGATTACCAAGGGAAATAGGTAAAAGAAATTTCCATCCAAGATTTAATAGTTGATCCATTCTTAGCCTAGGTAAAGTCCATCTTGTTGCGATAGAAATGAACAAGAACAAATAAGTTTTAGCTAATGTAATAAAGATACCAATTGTTGTTCCAACAATTTGATGCCTTTCAAATAGCTCTAGAATAGATATATACGGAATAGAAATATTCCAACCGCCTAAGTATAGAACTGTTACAAATAATGAGGAAATTAATAGATTTAGATAAGAAGCAACGTAAAATAAACCAAATTTGATACCTGAATATTCAGTTTGATAACCTGCTATTAATTCTTCTTCCGCTTCTGGTAAATCAAACGGTAACCTCTCGCATTCTGCTAGGGAAGAAATTAGAAAAATGATAAAACCTATAGGTTGACGCCACAAATTCCATCCCCAAAAACCATATTTTGATTGTGCCTCAACTATATCAACTGTACTTAAACTGTTAGATAATCCTAGTCGGTGATAACATTACTATTCTCACCGCTATTACAAAACCGTACATGAGGTCTTCGCCTCATACGGCTCCTCGGGGGCCATAAATAAATCTAAGGACCAGATTAGTATTGTTTAGATGGATATGATGTGTTCTAAAATAGATTAAATATAAATATATCTGGGGGTCCCAAATTATACCAATGGAATTCTGTCTGCTCTAATTCTAAGAATAAAAAAAGCGCTTTGGAATTCATCTCATCCTTTACAAATTTTAATTTCTATTTGTTGAGTAATAACTTAATCCTTTAATAAAATACTCCTTGTAAAAATAAAAATAGGTATTTCAGCCCATCGTGGTTTTCAATTACGAAAAAGAATTAGACATCCTATTAGTTTATTATTCGTGACAGAAATTATATTTTATTTTCGAAATATATGAAAAAAAAATATCCTTCTTTCGTTCCTATTCTTCTTTCTTTTTTAGAAAAAAAGTTGGTGGACTTAAAAAATAAAGGATTATTTCGTTTCTGATAGTCATTACATTTATCGGTGGATAGGAGCATACTCTGAATCGGAATCTTGGGGAGTACTGTCTGATCATTTCTACTAATTTCAAGCCCCAATTAACCTTCTTTTTTTGTTATCTTATGTTATGCATAAATATCCTTTTCTATTTGGTTAATCTCTATTACAAATTCTTTGTGTATTTTGGTGTTTCTAACCATCCACTCATTTTTACCTAATTGTCGCTCACTTTGTAATACATGTATGTTAATCTATATAACTGATAGTGAAAACGTCATATGGTTAATATTTTTAACCCGCTTCAAGCCAGGATGACTAATCAACCAACCTTGGGGTAAAGTGATTCTTACGCTTATGTTTATTTCCGTTTAACCTTTGTACATAGGAAATGAGACTCAATTTTTCTTTTTACTGCTAATTTTTGAGCAGTTTTTTTTCACTCATATATAACTATCAAATTCTTTTTATTAATATTAACCCGAAAGATAAATATATATCTTCCGTTTTTTAAATTATTCGTCTATAAGAAACGGAATAGTAAAAATAAACGTTTATGTTTCAACGAATCGCACGTAGAGATATTGATAAAACACATAGAGTTAATGGTATTTCATAACTAATCGATTGGGCAGCAGCTCGCAGACCACCTAAAAAAGAATATTTATTATTTGATCCATATCCTGACATAAGAAGTCCAATCGGAGCAATACTTGAGATCGCAATCCATAAAAAAATACCGATATTGAGATCCGCTAAAACAAGGTGATTGCTAAAGGGAATTACTGAATAACTTAATAAAATTGAGATAACTGCTATAGATGGTCCAATACTAAATAAAGGAGTATTTCCTCTAGATGGACGAAGATCCTCTTTGAAAAGTAGTTTTGTCCCGTCGGCTAGAGCTTGAAGAATTCCCAACGGGCCGGCGTATTCAGGTCCAATACGTTGTTGTATCCCTGCAGATATTTCTCTTTCTAACCACACAATTACTAGTACACCTGTTATGATTCCCAATACAACAGAAAATATAGGGACAAAAATCCATATGAGTCCATAGACCTCTTTTAAAGATTCCAATCTAACAAAAGAATTTATAGTTTGTACTTCTGTTGCATAAATTATCATTTTAACGATCAACTTCTCCCATAATTATATCTATGCTACCGAGTATCGTCATAATATCAGCCAATTTCATTCTTTTAACTAGTTCAGGAAGAATTTGCAAATTAATAAAACCCGGTGGTCGGATTTTCCATCTCCAAGGAAAACCACTTTGATCTCCTATGAGAAAAATTCCTAATTCCCCTTTTGGAGCTTCAACTCTTACATAAAGTTCTTGTTTTGATAATTCAAAAGTAGGAGAAGGTTTTTTACTTATGAATCGATATTCAAAATCATTCCATTTGGGATTCCTTTTTCTATCAAAGCCTCTGCTTTCTAAATTCTCATAGGGACCTCCCGGAAGTCCTTCCAGAGCCTGTTGAATAATTTTGATGGATTCTGTCATTTCGCTAAGTCGTACTAAATAACGAGCTAATGAATCTCCTTGTTTTTGCCACTGAATTTCCCATTCAAATTCATCGTAAGACTCATAACGATCAACTTTACGAAGATCCCATGGTATTCCGGATGCGCGTAGCATTGGTCCGGATAAACCCCAATTTATTGCTTCTTCCCCACCAATAATCCCAACTCCTTCAACCCGTTCTAAAAAAATAGGATTTCGTGTAATAAGTTTTTGATATTCAACAACCTCTGTTAAAAAATAATCACAAAAATCTAAGCATTTATCTATCCAACCATAAGGTAAATCAGCCGCTATTCCTCCAATACGAAAAAAATTATGCATCATTCTCATGCCGGTGGCAGCTTCGAATAGATCATATACAAATTCTCGTTCTCTGAAAATATAGAAAAAGGGAGTCTGTGCACCAATATCTGCCATAAAAGGGCCGAGCCATAACAGATGAGAAGCGATACGACTCAATTCCAGCATAATTACTCTGATATAGCTTGCCCTTTTAGGAACTTGAATATTTCCCAATTGTTCTGGTCCATTTACTGTTATTGCTTCTGTAAACATAGTAGCTAAATAATCCCATCGCGTTACATAAGGTAAATATTGTATAATTGCTCGGTTTTCTGCAATTTTTTCCATTCCTCTGTGTAAATAACCCAATATGGGTTCACAGTCAACAACATCCTCACCATCTAGAGTAACAATTAAGCGAAGAACACCATGCATGGATGGGTGATGAGGTCCCATATTGACTATCATAAGATCTTTTCCTGTAACTGGTCTCTTCATAAGTTTTTCCTTGATTCGTTCTGGCATTAATTAGATTGCTGAAAAATAAGTTTATCAAAAAATTCAAGATCTAAAAAATTAACTAATTCACAATTTTCGAATTTAACGAGTTTTTAATTCCCGAATATTCAACTGATTTATTAATTCTTTATAACGTACTCTATTTTTTTTTGACAAATAAGCCAGCAGTCGTTGACGTTTTCCCAGAATTTTTCGTAGACCCCTCTGAGATAAATAATCTTTTCTGTGCAATTCCAAATGTGAAGTAAGTCTTCGTATCTTATTAGTGAAACTGAATACTTGAAATTCAACAGATCCCCTACTTTCTTCTTTTTTTTCTTGAAATGAAATGAATGCATTTTTTATCATAAAAAGAAATCCTTCCCTTTTTAATATGAATTGAAAGATATGAATTTTACTGATCAGTAATAATAATGGTAGTTTTTTTGTACAAGGATCTGAATTTAATTATCAACTTCTAAAAAAAAAGTCTAAATTTAGATCTAAAAAGGAGGATTCTGTTAATTTATTTATGAATCTGCTCTGATTGGTATCTATGTCATTGATTAAATCAATCTCACGTATAAAGATTTAATTTAAAACAATCCCTCATATTTTTGCATACAATTGTTTTCATATACCGTAACTTATATATTATATATAGTAAAAAGGATCTATCATTAATGAATTGGAAATCGCATATACATATGTATTCTTATCATACTGAAATTATTTCCGTTAGTAGTATTAAACCAATAGCGATTCATACAAGCTAAATCTTCTAATCTAAAATTGGGCCAAAGAAAGGATTTTAATTTAATTAGGTTATTTTTATCCTTATCAATATCTTTCTTTTTATGCAAAACTGTGTTCAAGTTTTGAATATTCTTATCAAATCTTGACTTTCTATCCCTCGCATTTTTTTTTTTTAAGTTGAAACAAATTAGAATTCGAAATTCTCTACGTCGTTTAGGGGATAGAATATTTTCAGGGACAAAGAAATCATAATTATTTTTTTTATCAATATAGCTTTTTTTTTTGTATCTTTTACTTTTTTTGTGTTTCTTTTTATGAACCAATGAAATACCTATTGTTCTATATATAATAAGTTGTACATCGTTTTTTACAGACAAACGGGCAGGTTCAATAATCAATATTCCTTTTCTCATTAATTTTGCAAAAGTTAAATTATTATGACTCATTAGAGTATCTAGGCTCATCTCTCCTCTTTGAATAGAAGATATAATTATCTCATTTGTATTTTTTATTTTAATCAAGAGACAGTATACGTTTATATTATTGAGAATTTTTTGATAAAAAGAAAAATTCCATCGCAATTGAAAACGCGAAAACCTTCTTATAAATAAATTAAGTTCTACTTGGGCAGTGTTTTTGTATTGTTTTTTATTTTTATGTTTTTTTATCTTCGATTCTGCATAATTTTCTTTAATATTTTTTCCTTGGTTTGATAGAGCTGATTCAGGATTTCTTTTTTTTTTTTTATATGATTCAAGTTCTCCTTGACCTGCCGATTTTTTTTTTTCTTTATTTAGATTATAAAATCGAAGGGCTTTTTTTTCGTTTGATAGTATAAAATCGTTTTTGTTTAGAGTGATATTTTTATTAACATTTTGTTTTTCATTAAAATTGAAAAGAAGTAATTTAATTGGTATGACCCACGGTTTCGTTTTATATGTACTAGAAAAAAATAAAAATTCTGGAAATAAAAAAAATTCAAAATTTGTTATACGATGATTTAGTATTTCTTCATTCATTCCCATCCAATCAAAAAAGTTTCTTTTTTGATTGGCAAGGCCCGTTTTAGTTATTTTATCAATTCTTTGACAATTCTGAACTTTAGTCCTAATATTTTTTTTTTTACTCATGGTATCAACCCAGGGCTCAATTTTTACTTTTTTTCTAAACCAAAAGTGGAGAATTCTCCAATCCAAATATTTTCTATGCCGAATTTCCCCTATACCCAAAATATTAGATTTTTCTAGAAAACTAGGGACTAAACAATTATCTAGAGCAATGCCTATAGACATGTCAAAAAAATTTTCTGTAGAATGAATAGATTTGTAGCAAAAAAGATTATATATAGAATCTTTTTTTAAATTATGTTTTGGATTTAATAACGAGTCGGCCTCAAAAAAATTTTGTTTTTTGTAATTATCAAATTTGTTTTTTTCATATGAATCCTCTTTTTTTAAACTTGGATTTAGAACTAGAGAGTCTTGGTTTATTTTATTTTTCCATTTTTGGGTTACTAATCTAGCCCATGCAATCTGAGATAAATTGTATTGAGAATTACTTCGTAACCAGTTTTTCCATTGATTTACTTCCGAATTAAAAAAGGTTTTACCTTTCAAATCATAATGAAAGATTCCTTGTTCTTGAAAAAAATCCTTTATTTGATTCTTAAGAAAAAAAGATGTTATGCATATGTTATATTCAAGAACAGCCTTTAATTTAGAAAAGTTACTAACTTGAATTTGTGATAATTTGTAAAATACATATGCTTGTGATAAAGAGCATAGGTCATAACTAAAAATTTTTTTTTTTGATATTAAATTTTTTATAGTCGAAATAAAATAAATGGTATTTTTTTTTTTTTTTTTTTTTTCTCCATTTTCTTCATTCTTGTAACTATATTTATCAAGAATTGTTTTTGTTGATTCAAAAAAAAGTTGTGTAGTAATTCTTGGAATATTAATGATACCTAGAAAAATAGCTATGGACAGTTGTTCAATGCAAAATTTTATAAAAGAAACATATTTACGAATTAATCGGGTATTTTTTCTTTTGAATGTCTGCCAACTTTTTTTTGATGACTCAATTATTTTAGAATCATAACGCGGTTTGTTACAACTATTAGTTAGGTTTTCTTTTTCTTTTGAAATTTCTTCTGTTTGATTTCTGATTGTCTTTATTCTATCAATCAAATTTTTTTTTTCTTTTTCGCTGAGTGAAGAAATTGTCCACTCCATGTATTTTTTTTGAACAGATAGTTCATGAATCATCTGATTACTCATTATTGAATCTTTTTTAGTTTCATTTAATTCATTAGATATTTCTCTCAGGCCAAAAAATGGAATTATATTTTGTTTTGAAAGGTTTTTTCTTTTTCCTTTTAGAAAAATAAAGTTTGTGATAATCCAGTTTTTAATTTCTTTTGAGACTTTTAGGAAAATTGTTGATCTTTCTTTGAAAATCCTTAAAACCAAAAAAGACTTAGTTTTGGATTTTTTGATTCTTTTTTTTAATTCTTTAAAAATAGGTTTAAAAAAAGAAGGCTTTTTTTTTTCAAAACCAAGCAGTAGTTCAGTTTCCATTCCCAAAACTGTTAAAAAAAAAAAATCATTTTTTTCCACTTTGTCTTTTGTTTTTTTTAGTCTAGCCTTCTCAGATGATTGAAATTTAGATTTATGCCAAGGTTTAAGATAAAAAGGAAATAGTATTTTTATCTGAATACCTTCCGTTAACCAGTTTCTTGGAAATTCTGTTTCGGATAGTGGAACCCCATTATAAGTACATTTAACATGCATTTCACGTTTCAAATCCTTAAAATCCTCAGACCACTCGGTAATTTGAAATAATAAGAAACGGATGCTATTTTTAATTATTATCAATAAAGGTAATATAATATATTTTCTAAAAATAGATTGAGTTACTAAGAGAGAACCTCTTATTATTTGAGCAAATAGCAAGTTATCCCAATTTTCTTCAATTTTTCTTTCTATCCCTCTTTCTTCTTCTATTTTTGATTGTTCTTCGTCTTTTTTATCAAAAAAATTTTTTTTTTTTTTCCACATTAAATTTCTAATAATTTTTTCTTTTAGCCCCCATATATCAAACGAAAAAAAAAAAACTTTATCTATTCTATCAAAAAAAAGGGGGGAATGTACTTTTGCTTGAAAAAATTTCCAAATAACAGTTTTACGCCTTTGGGAACGCATGGATCCTTTAATTATATCTCGACGAAAATCAGATTGTTGCGAATAACGGATCAAATTCATTTCATCTTTTTGATCATAATACGGCTCTTTTTTAGCAAAAACCACTATACTTTTTGCGTTTCTTGAACGAATTCCAGGCTCCGTCGGTATATTTTCTTCAGTGTCGCCTTCAAATTCTTCCAACTCAGTTGTTAATTTGTATGACCATTGAGGAACTTTTTTTTTTATTTCATGGAAATCAATTAAATTTTTTATAAGAGTTTTCTCTTTGTTATCAGTTATAACAACATCAAATAAAAATTTGAAAATTTTTATTTCTTCTTCTGAATTAATTTTTT